TGAGGTATATCAAGATTTAGTCTCCGATTCATATTTCGTCGACCAATCCTTCCTAATTCACATCTTTGTTGAAAGAATTTCTTTTGTAATTCCTTACATAAGGATTCAGAAAATACCGGATCTCCGCCTACACAAGCAAATTGTTGATAAAACTCCAAAATGGCATTTTCTTTTGACCCAATTTTTTTTTTCTCTTTATCATTCAGGAAAGACAAGAAAATTTCAGGATAGCAAACATTCTCTAAAATTTCTCTTAGATTCAAACCCATAGCTGATGATAGAACTAGAATAGATATTTTCTGTTTCCTACTCACACGAGCCCATATCCTTGCTTTTCGATCAATCTCTAATTCTAATCTTCCTCCCCAATCTGATATTATGGTCCCGGTATAGACCGAAATTCCGTTATGGTCCAATTCTGACCGGTAATAGATACCGGGACTTTGCAATATTTGATTGATCACAATTCTGTATATTCCATTTACTATAGAAGTTCCCAGGGAATTCATTAAAGGAATGTTTCCAATAAAAAGAGTTTGTTCTTGCATATCCCTACTGGTTTTCCAAATTAATCCCGCGGATACATATAATTCAGAAGCATATGTGAGTGATTCATATACAGCATCTCTTTCTTTTATCAAAGGTTCTACCAATTGATATGTTTCCACAAATAATTGAAATTCAATTTCTTGATCTGTATCTTCAATTTTTGGAAACTTATAAAGTTCTTCTGTTAAGCCCTGATCAATGAATCTACAAAATCCTTCAAATTGTATCTGATTAAAACCAGGTACTGTAGACATTCCCTCATTTCCATCCCCGAGCATTTTGAATTTCCCTTTTCTCGAAAAAATTCCATTATTGACCCATTCTTCATCAAATCATATGGATTGATTTAGCAATGATGGAATTTCTATTTTGTTTACTGAATCACATGAAATTTGACCCACCCCATATATGGAATGTATGAAATGCATATGAACGGAGGAATAAAGACAATTTTATATTCAAATTGGAATTTGTAACAGATACAAAATCGAAAGGAATTAATAAATGTCACTGAGACTTATGGAGTTTTGGATAGAATATCAAAAAAAAAGTGATTCCATTTCTACCATTATTATGATATTACATATTCTAATCCGATTGGGTACCAGAAAAAGAAATGGATTCGGTATTTAATCTATTCGATGATATAAAGACATTATAATCATCAAAAATATAGAGTTGATCTTTTTTGAGCACTTAACTTTTTCATGGATTCTATTGTTCAACAAATGATTCGCATAAAAAAGAGATACTTTTACCTTTTTTTAGTAGAATAATACGATCGAAGGGCGTAATAGAGTAATAAAGTTTGTATTTATTAACCATGTGTAGATAAGCTATCTATGTTTCCTCCTTTATTGAAGTTCTATTCGGGACAGCGCGTGCTATGCTATATCAAAATTTCCATTTTCTATTCCATCTATTGAATGAAAAATTGAAGCACTACAATTTACTGATAATTCTCTTACAATTTACTGATAATTCTCTATAGGCATCATATATAGATAGGATATCCAATTAAATATTTGTATAACAATTTATGTTCTGGGGTTTACATATACTTCTATTTGATGTTATAATAGAAATTGGGAAGGATTTTTTTTATGGAAAAGAATCAATACTGATTAGTTATATATCAATTTGGATTGTCTTATATCATTAGGATTAAGAAAAGACAATTTTGGATTCAAATCCAAGAATCGTTCATGAATTTACAGTCACATTTAATAGTTAATGGTTCCAATTTGTCCTAAATTTTGGCTTTTGTGACTGAAAAACCACATTTGGTTTTTCAATTTTTCAATATCAATAGAAAAAAGAGAGGGAAAATTTGTAAATATTTAGGTTTTGAGATACTATACATACAACCGAAGGGATGGATCCAATCCAAAAAACGAAGGATTTTTTTCTTTTCGGGCAAGGGTTAAATTTAAGAAAACGGGATTCAAGATGCAAGTCCAATAAAAAAAGAAGTTTAGGAATTCCCCACCCGACGCAAACAAAGGGAGACTCTTTTTTTCATCTATTTTGTAGGAGATCATACATTTTATTTTGGCGGCATGGCCGAGCGGTAAGGCGGGGGACTGCAAATCCTTTTTCCCCAGTTCAAATCCGGGTGTCGCCTGATCAAGAAAGAACTCGAAATCTCTTATTTCGTTTTGCTAATATAACTCGCTGAATTTTTCCCCAGCAGAAGCAAACAAAGTAAAAGGACTCTTGAGACTTGCTTGCTTGGTTCTAAACATCTGGAAGTTTGACTCTCGAAAGCTAAAGTGCTCTAAATCCTTGCCTCTAGGATTCAAGGACAGATTATAGTGGTGGAAGGTCTCTCATATAAAGATTTATTGATTCCCTTCCACTACTAAAGTAGTGTTTAATTACCGGGTCCTGAATTAGATTGGATAGCCCGACGGAAAATCGAATTAGTGGTTGTGGAAAGGGCTGAAGATACTTTCTATACAGACTCAGGAGAGTCTCTAAGTCCTCGGTATCCAATAACAATTCGATGGAAAATTGGCTTTCTAAAATTGAAATGAAAAAAGAAATTCTTTCTTTTCAATAAACCCTAGTCAAGAATGGAATAGGTGGTCCTCCGATTGTTTCACAGAGACAATCCTTAGACAGTAAGAATTAGATCAAATGGGAAATAAAAGTATGGGATAGATAACGATCTATCTTGACATTCTATTTTTCATATTTTTATACCTTTTCGAAAGATAAAGACAAGAAAAGATAGAATAGGTCTTATTATTCCTACATCTTAGGAAGATTTCCCTAATACTTCTAAATGAGTCACTGCGTATTTTGCTTGTGCTTAACGTTTTCCGATTCTACTAGAAAAATAATATCCTATAAGAATTTGAAGAATTTGTTATAAGCAGATTTATTAGAGCCTTTGATCAATGGTGTTGGGTCCGAATCCCTTTTTGACTCTACGCCAGTGATTCCACTATTATTAGTGAACAATAATGGAATAATTCCTTCATAGAGATAGGGGACATAATTTACATGGATATAGTAAGTCTTGCTTGGGCTGCTTTAATGGTAGTCTTTACATTTTCTCTTTCACTCGTAGTATGGGGAAGAAGTGGACTCTAGAGGTACTACTAATTGAGGCGAGGAATCAAACTGTATCGATTGTTTTCTAGATCGTTTTGCAAAGCCCTTTTCCTTTTTATTTGATTTTTATTTGTTTTTCTTTCCCTTTTTATTAAGATAAGAGAAAAACGTTCTGTTATTATATTAAGTGGATACGTACCTTCTATGGGAAACAACATATACATAGTGGTTGTCCAAGGAGAGACTACGCATAATAAGATCTTCCCTTGGCAAGTCACATATTGCGCACTTACTTTACCACTTGTTTTTTTAGTTTAGAAATCTTATTTATGCTATACTTAGGCTTTATTGACTCATTTCATGGTTCAAGAGTTTAAATAAAATGGTGGGTTTTATTATTCCTTTTTGAAATCTGAAGAAATTTCCAGAGAACTTCTTGGATCATCTGTTAACTGCTCAATCAATTACTTCTTCGGAATGCTAAAAGAAAATTAATCGATTTTCATTTATTAATATACTGTATGCCGTACTCCCTTCGCCCGTGGATTTGATTCTTTCGATGGATACAGGGATTCGTATTGAAAATAATTAGAAATCTGGGAATTCGAAGCGTACTATTAAGAATTGCCTTTCGATTGTTTTAGATTGATTGGAATCAAGACAAATTAAATAGATGAAGCAAAGAAATCGAATTGGGATGCTATGTACATTACATATATCAATACATATATCAAAAAGATACATATTGTAGATTAATCTATATTAAGCCTATATTATATATCTTTTTATACAGTACAACTTGTTACATTACAATAAATTACAATAAGAATAATAGCTAGTATGGTAGAAAGAAATATATGAATCTTTCTACCATACTATCGGATCTCATAGAATACTATACCGCTAATTCGAGTCCGCTCATTTCATTTAAGACGTGAGATGAAAATCCTTTTGATTTCTTCTATTTCTTCAATCATTGACTAAGAAAAGAAGTCAAGTTTGATTCAAATTAATCACTTTGACTGACTGTTTTTACGTATATTATAAGTAAAAAAGCAGTAGGAACTAGAATGAAGAGTGCAGTAGCAATAAATGCGAGAATATTTACTTCCATAATCTCATTGTTTTTTTTATTTGGCAATAACTCGGGATTTAATCCCATAGAGATGATAAATCTTTCGCCTGTAAATTCAATGGGATGAATTACACCTTGATGATATTGAATCGGATCAATATCATGAATAACAATATCTGAGCTATCAAATCAATTCATCGTCGAGAATTGAATAGTATAACATAGGAAGATCTTTTATCCATACCGAATCCAAAATTGGATTCCTGATCCAACCCCTTTACTTTTCTTTTTTATTTTAATTTATCCTTCTTTTTCATTCTTCATTCTTGTTTTTTCTATAACCTACCGCCTTCCTTGTACAATCATCTGATGACGTATCATTTGACCGCTCTTACGTTTCCATTGGTTACAAACCCAAGCAAACAATAGAAGTAAAATAGAAAAGAAGGAGTTAAGTACTCTTTTTTAATGATTTAATTTTTGTGGAAAACAAAAAGAAATAAGTATGATAAAAAGAAACTGAGTCTTAAGGTATAAAAAAAATCGAATATTCCATCACACTATTTTAGAGTTTGTTCTTTTTTCAACAGTACCCTTAAATAAAAAAAAATTATTCATCCCCTCTCTCTAAGGAGAGGTTGGATCTTTCTTTGATCTTTATTTTATTAATATATATCCTCTTTCTTTGGATTAAAAACGAAACGGGACGCATATATTAAAATATATGTTCAAAGTATTCTATCAAAGCAATTATGTGAAATTCATTTTGTATCGTACATCTATTTGTGCATGGGGTTCCCGGTAAATATATAGTACT